TTATAGTTAGTATAACTAACTATTGTTATTATACAAATTATACAAATTCTCTCGTTTTCATCTTACCTAGGATTCTCTCGAACTCTCGAAAGAAAAGGAATTTATTATATATATATTTTATATAAATGAATATATTCTAATTATTATATATAAATTGAAATCCATTTTGAGTATCTTTATATATTTCTATTCTTGTATGAATAGAGGAGGGTTTTCCTCTTTTCTTAGAGAGTTCGAATAGAACAAGTAGTCAGATGTAAGATAATTTCTAGAAATTTCCATCTCATATCAAGGTTTAGAATGGATCGGTGTTGGTATATTCCTTTTCTTAATATCCAGGCTGAGGAGTTTCTATTGATTGAATAGTGAAAGTGAATACAGAAAGAGAATACTACCCCCCCCCCCTTTTGTGATGTGGTTTGCTAGGTTTCGGGAAGGTATACAAAGACAAAAGCCTAGTTGACGTTTTTGACAATGTTTACAATGAAACTTACCAAATATAGTTGTTTTTAAAACTTTAGATTGTACACAAAGAAAGCAGGTCATTCCTATACTAGAGGGAGAGTATCACTAACTTTCTGATTGTGGACAGAAAAGTAGTAAAATTTATATGGAATTCAACTCCGAAGATTCATGAAGCAAATAAGTTTGTTTAGCCACACGATTGGATAAATATCCATTGAGCCCATTAAAATGTGTTTTTGCTTTCATTTTTATGTTCGGCTTTAAAAGATACTCGTGACCGGGCTTATAGAAAGAATTTAGGAATACTTTTTTTGATGAAAAAACTGGTCGGTTACAAGCAACAAACTAGAATGGGTAAATTAAAATTATACAATTTTTTTTTTATTTTCCTTTTTTAGGGCTCTAGGGCTATACGGACTCGAACCGTAGACTTTCTCGGTAAAACATATCAAACTTTTTATTATCAAAATGATCTGAACTGTTTCAAAGACCCAACATGCAATTTTTTGTGCATTGGGCTCTTTCATTAACTGATATTTATATCAGTTAGTCCGCCATATTTTTTTTTGATAGAAAAATAGGAGATGGCTCCATGTGCTCTGAGTCATTATTTTATTTTAATTCTGATCCAGGAACACTACCAAAGTGTTTCAAAGGGGGTATCTTGACGTAGGTCTGCCTCTGGCCTAGATTAACCTAAGTTAGATGAAGTCTCTATCGCTCTGCTTAAAAATGAAATATGAAACTTCATACACCTTAAAGTTCATAGGGCGAAAAGATCTTTTTTTGAGGTCCTTGTACTCATTATGCCTAGCATTGAATAGACATTTACCTTATCAATATCTCAAATCAACGATGGGGCCTGTTTGGCACCTAAAAGGGACAAGACTGAACCCCTTGTCAGGCTATTGTTCTCTTGTTCCCTCAAAGTTATGGAGTAAGACATCGATTTCTCAATAAGATAAATTCTTTTGATTGCATGATGGACCCCCCTGAAAAACATTGGCGCGCGTGTAAACGAGGTGCTCTACCTAACTGAGCTATAGCCCTTAGTGCTTGTAATACCTATTTTATTATGTAGATAATTTCTTGTCAAGATGAATATTCCACGATCCAAGATCATAGTTCTTTGATCTGTTTGCGCGTTATTGCTTATAAGTAATATTCTATTTATAATCCATCGATGGGATGGGTCCCATTTGGTTTTCTTTGTGATGATAAACGGCCTACTTAACTCAGTGGTTAGAGTATTGCTTTCATACGGCGGGAGTCATTGGTTCAAATCCAATAGTAGGTAGAACTTATTAGATCCCACCGACTCCGGTCTCTAATAAGTTTTTATATCCATTTGCTTTTATTGATATTTATTTTGTATCTTTTCTATTTCTTTTTTTTTGTTGGATCAAAATAGAATTACGCCTGATTTAATTCTGTCGAGTGAATACAATAAAATCAAATAAAAAAATAGACCAAACCTCTTTTGATTATTCGGACACACCAACTAGTTCCGAAATCTCATTGATCGTCTCGACTCGTGTCCTAGCTCGTCGGAGAGCTAGATTTGCCTCAATTTTTTGTCTCTTTCCTTCAGCTTTTCTTAAATTAGCTTCTGCTATTTCAAGAGTTTGCCGGGCTTCTTGTGAATCGATGTCACTACCTTTCTCCGCATCATTTACTAAAACAGTGATCTCATTATTACCTATTCTAGCAAAACCTCCCATCAAAGCCATCGTTAACCATTGGCCATCAAGACGTATTTTCAAAATACCTATATCGACGGCTGTAGCAACAGAGGCGTGATTTGGTAATATGCCAATTTGACCACTATTAGTAGATAAAATGATTTCGTTCACTTTTGAATTCCAAACGGTTCGATTAGGGGTCAGTACACAAAGATTTAAGGTCATTTATTCGAATTGCTCTCCATTTCTAAGTTCATAGCCTTCGCGGTAGCTTCATCGATGTTACCTACCAAATAAAAGGCCTGTTCAGGAAGACTGTCTAATTCTCCGGAAAGGATCAACCGAAACCCTCT